ACATAAGAAACCGTTTACCCCAAGATTGGTTGATTAGTCATCCTGACTTGAAGCGGGCTCAAAAGATCACCATATTGTATCATTTATATGTATTAACATACATGTATTATCATAATGGCGGGTTAAACAAAAACGAGTGGATGGTTAGAAACACCAAGATACGTAACGGATTTGTAATGGAAATGAAAATTATGTAAATTATCCAAACAGACATTTTTACATAATATACAAACAAAGAATACTAATTTGGGCTTACAGTTGGTAGAAATTATTAGGTAGTACTTCCCAAGGCACGATTCCAATCCAGAGTATGCTCCTATCCACCGATTAAATCCATAACTATTTGGAACGAAAAAATCCTTTATTTTTGAAGCCCTCTTTTTTTCAGAAATAGAAAGAAGAATAGAAACGAAAAAAAAAAAAAAAAAAAATGAGAAAGAAACCCAATTCCAATAAAAAAAAATACCTTTTTATCCTTTTCCATATTCATATATATATATATAGAATATGTATCAGAATTCATGAATTAATATGGAATTCCTTTTCGTAAGTAAAAACGATGGGTTAGTTATATTTTGACAAGAGGTAGTTTATTGAAGAATTAAGTTATTACTCAACAAAGAAGAATTGAAATTATTAAAGAAGGGGTGAGATCAATTCAGAAGTAGTTTATTTTTAATTTATTAAATTAATTATTAAAATAAAAATTCTATAAACCGAATAATTATAACAGACAGAATTCAATGGGTCTAATTTTGGACCGTTCAATAAAGTTTCACCTTATCCATCCTACAAACATATCAAAATAAAATAATACTTACCCGGTCCTTAGATTTATTTATGGCCTTCAAGGAGCCGTATGAGGTGAAAATCTCATGTACGGTTCTGTAATAGCGATGGTAACAGTGATGGTATCACCGACTATGATTATCTAACAGTCCAAGTACAATTGATATAGTTGAGGCACAATCAAAATACGGTTTTTGGGGGTGGAATTTGTGGCGTCAGCCTATAGGGTTTATCATTTTTCTCATCTCTTCCCTAGCAGAATGTGAGAGATTACCTTTTGATTTACCAGAAGCAGAAGAAGAGTTAGTAGCAGGTTATCAAACCGAATACTCGGGTATCAAATTTGGTTTATTTTATGTTGCTTCCTATCTAAACCTATTAGTTTCTTCATTATTTGTAACAGTTCTTTACTTGGGAGGTTGGAATATCTCGATTCCAGACATATATGTTTCTGGGTTTTTTGAAATAAATAAACTGGGTGTAGTCTTTGGAGCGACAATTGGTATCTTTATTACATTAACTAAAACTTATTTGTTCTTATTCATTCCTATCACAACAAGATGGACGTTGCCGAGGCTAAGAATGGACCAACTATTAAATCTTGGCTGGAAATTTCTTTTACCGATCGCTCTTGGTAATCTATTATTAACAACCTCTTCCCAACTCTTTTCGCTGTAAAGGAATATTCTATATTCACAATTTGTCTCAAACAAGAGAAATAAACAAACATAAAATTATTCATATATTCACGATATGTTTTCTATGGTAACTGGGTTCATGAATTATGGTCAACAAACAGTACGGGCTGCAAGGTACATTGGTCAAAGTTTCATGATTACTTTATCTCACGCAAATCGTTTACCCGTCACTATTCAATATCCTTATGAAAAATTAATCGCCGCGGAGCGTTTCCGTGGTCGAATTCATTTTGAATTTGATAAATGTATTGCTTGTGAAGTGTGTGTTCGTGTATGTCCTATAGATCTACCGGTTGTTGATTGGAAATTGGAAACAGATATTAGAAAGAAACGATTACTTAATTACAGTATTGATTTCGGAATCTGTATATTTTGTGGTAATTGTGTTGAGTATTGTCCAACAAATTGTTTAGCAATGACTGAGGAATATGAACTTTCTACTTATGATCGTCACGAATTAAATTATAATCAAATTGCTTTGGGTCGTTTACCAATGTCAGTAATTGACGATTATACAATTCGAACAATTTTTAATTCGCCTCAAATAAAAAATAAGTAAATCTCTTGATTAAAGAATAATTTCCAATTACTTTAACAATACTAGAGTTCCGTTTTGATCTTAATTTAAAGAAATAAAGGTTCTTTCTTTTTGTTTGGTCAATAACTACAAATTCCAACTGTTGATTGGTTGATAAGAATCGAGTCTTCATTTGGATTGAAAATCTATTAATTAATATATCCATATATATTTTAAAATACAAAATTTTGGATTAGAACTATTCCTTCAGATAAAGAATAAAATTAGCCCACTAATTGTACCTACATTTAGTCACATCTCTTAGGATTTAATTAGGAATTTGTCAAAAATTATAAAACAAAAATTTTCTGGTCGGGTCTCAATAAGGTCATGAAAAACATTTCGATTTATTTATCTCTTATTTTACATATAATGGATTTGCCCGGACCAATACATGATTTTCTTTTAGTCTTTCTGGGATCGGGTCTTATACTAGGAGCTATCGGTGTGGTATTATTTACCAACCCTATTTATTCTGCTTTTTCATTGGGACTGGTTCTTGTTTGTATATCATTATTCTATATTCTATTAAACTCCTATTTTGTAGCTGCCGCACAACTTCTTATTTACGTGGGAGCTATAAATGTTTTAATTGTATTTGCTGTGATGTTCATGAATGGTTCAGAATCTTACAAAGATTTTAATCTTTGGACTGTTGGGGATGGGATTACTTTTCCTGTTTGTACAAGTATTTTTTTTTTACTAATGGTTACTATTACAGATACGTCATGGTACGGGATTGTTTGGACTACAAGATCAAACCAGATTATAGAGCAAGATTTAATAAGTAATAGTCAACAAATTGGAATTCATTTATCAACAGATTTTTTTCTTCCATTTGAATTCATTTCAATAATTCTTTTAGTCGCTTTGATAGGCGCAATTGCTGTAGCGCGGCAGTAATAAATCTCTAGAATTATTAACAGTAACAAAAATTCAACTCTGTTCTGTGTTATTACATTTTTTTTATCTTCAATTTAAAAATTGAATTTTAAATTGGTTATGTTTAAAACTCAAAACAAAAATTCTTTTTTTGAATCTATTACTAATACAAGATATTCCTTTGTTCCGGACTTTCTATTCTAATCAATTGAATCTGTTGAATTATTCAGTTCATATTGAAATGAATCAAAATTGATAAGGAGTTAGTCAATGATGCTCGAGCATGTCCTTGTTTTGAGTGCTTATTTATTTTCTATCGGTATCTATGGATTGATAACAAGCCGAAATATGGTTAGAGCCCTTATGTGTCTTGAACTTATACTGAATGCGGTTAATATAAATTTTGTAACATTTTCTGATTTTTTTGATAGCCGGCAATTAAAAGGAAATATTTTCTCAATTTTTGTTATAGCTATTGCCGCCGCTGAAGCAGCTATTGGACCGGCTATTGTTTCGTCAATTTATCGTAACAGAAAATCAACTCGTATCAATCAATCGAATTTGTTGAATAAGTAGTATTAACCATAGAAACTAGAATATTCATAAATTAGAATTAATATGACCGTACATTTAATGTAATCCATATTTTCGAAACCGTAAGAAATCAAAGTATCTTGGCTCTATCGCACGAGTCGATCCAGAAGTAGATTGCTTAAAAATTTCTGATAAATTATTGATTCATCTGGTGTCTAAATATATGATTCATTTATAAGGTGACTAGATCGAAAATTTCTGACGTTCAAAAATTTATAGATCCAATGTCACATTCAGTAAAGATTTATGATACGTGTATAGGTTGTACTCAATGTGTGCGAGCCTGCCCAACCGATGTATTGGAAATGATACCTTGGGACGGATGTAAAGCTAAGCAAATCGCTTCTGCTCCAAGAACAGAGGACTGTGTTGGTTGTAAGAGATGTGAATCCGCTTGTCCAACGGATTTCTTGAGTGTTCGCGTTTATTTATGGCATGAAACAACTCGAAGTATGGGTCTAGCTTATTAATAGGTTGCAGAAACCCTACTCGAATACATTTGATTTTTTTACCTTTACCGACAAAAACCCGCGCTCGAAATAAATTTATTTCGAGCACGGGTTTTTCTGGTCCAAGTTTATTTTGTTTTTACTATGAATAATTTTCCTTGGTTAACGCTAGTTGTAGTTTTCCCAATATCCGCAGGTTCCTTAATTTTCTTTCTTCCTCATAGAGGAAATAAGGTAATAAGGTGGTATACTTTATGTATATGCATAATGGAGCTCCTTCTAACAACCTATGCATTCGGTTATCGTTTCCAATTGGATGATCCGTTAATGCAACTAACGGAGAATTATAAATGGATCAATTTTTTTGATTTTTACTGGAGATTGGGAATAGATGGAATTTCTATAGGACCCATTTTACTGACAGGATTTATCACAACTTTAGCGGCTTTAGCGGCCTGGCCCGTTACTCGAGATTCCCGACTATTTCATTTCCTAATGTTAGCAATGTATAGCGGTCAAATAGGACCATTTTCTTCTCAAGACCTTTTACTTTTTTTCATCATGTGGGAGTTAGAATTAATTCCCGTTTATCTGCTTCTATCCATGTGGGGGGGAAAGAAACGTTTGTATTCCGCTACAAAATTTATTTTGTACACTGCTGGAGGTTCTGTTTTTTTATTAATAGGAGTTCTAGGTATTGGTTTATATGGCTCCAATGAACCGACATTAAATTTTGAAACATCAGCTAATCAATCGTATCCCGTAGCCCTGGAAATACTATTCTATATTGGATTTTTTATTGCTTTTGCTGTCAAATCACCGATCATACCCTTACACACATGGTTACCAGACACTCATGGAGAGGCGCATTATAGTACTTGTATGCTTTTAGCCGGAATCTTATTAAAAATGGGGGCGTATGGGCTGGTTCGGATCAATATGGAGTTATTACCCCACGCCCATTCGATATTTTCTCCATGGTTGATGATAGTAGGCACAATTCAAATTATCTATGCAGCTTTAACATCTCCTGGTCAGCGTAATTTAAAAAAGAGAATAGCCTATTCCTCTGTATCGCATATGGGTTTCATAATTATAGGAATTGGTTCTATAAGTGATACAGGGCTCAATGGAGCCATTTTACAAATAATTTCGCACGGATTTATTGGCGCTGCGCTTTTTTTCTTGGCTGGAACGAGTTATGATAGAATACGACTTGTTTATCTCGACGAAATGGGCGGAATGGCTATCGCAATTCCAAAAATATTCACGACTTTCAGTATCTTATCAATGGCTTCGCTTGCATTACCGGGCATGAGCGGTTTTGTTGCCGAATTGATAGTTTTTTTTGGAATACTTACTAGCCAAAAATATCTTTTAATCACAAAAATATTAATGACTTTTGTAATGACAATTGGAATGATATTAACTCCTATTTATTCATTATCTATGTTACGTCAGATGTTCTATGGATACAAGCTTTTTAATGCCCAAAACTCTTATTTTTTTGATTCCGGACCGCGAGAGTTATTTATTTCGATTGCTCTCCTTTTACCTGTAATAGGTATTGGTATTTATCCCGATTTCGTTTTCTCATTATCAGTTGACAAGGTCGAAGCTATTATATCCATTTTTTTTTAGATAGTTTTTGTCAATAACCCCCCCCAAAAAAAAAAATCCGATGATTTTTGAAATTGTTCATTGTACAAAAAAAGTATTTTTCGGCTTTTAAGTTAAATAAAAAAAAAAATTGGAATTCTATTATAACTATATAACCAGATATTTTTGACATTTTTGAGAACCATTTGAATCATTTCATTTCCATTACTTGATTCAAATGGTTCTTGGTGGTTTACATGTGGGTTTCATATATATACGTATATTACCCTAGGCTTCTAGTTGTCAAGTACTTTATTCAATATTCAATTAGATGGTAATGTAAATGAACCATAACTATGCAACCCTATTCCTAATAGATTAACCCCAAAATAGCATATCCAAATTATAAGAAAGCCCATTGAGGCCACAATTGCAGAATTTACACTTTCAAAATTTTTATTTGTTCGAATATGTAAATAAATAGCAAATATGATCCAAGTAATAAATGCCCAAGTCTCTTTTGGGTCCCAATTCCAATAGGATCCCCACGCTTCATTAGCCCATACTGCTCCCGAAAGAATGCCTATGGTTAAAAGGATAAACCCTAAACTAATAATACGATAACTCCACCGATCCAATTGTTTAATTAATTGATATCTGTAATAATTCTGAGAATAAATCAAAGAAGTATTTTGTAACATATTGTTTCTTTCATTCACGTATTGAATCTCACCAAAGGAAAACGATTCAATTAATAAATTATTGCTTTTACTAAAAATCCTTATGAATTTTCGAAATGTAATGACTAGAAGAGCTAGTGATAATAATGATCCACACAAAAGAGCTGCATAGCCTAATACCATCATACTTACGTGCATCATTAACCAATGGGATTGGAGAGCCGGTACTAATATTGCGGATTGATGCATTTCAGTTAAAAGACCTGAAGTAGCGAAACCCTGGGTAAAAATAACACTTGGCGCTGTTATTGCGCTAAAATGGGTTTTCTGTTTTTTAAAATACGGAATCATATGAATAATGGAAAAACCCCACGAAAGAAAAATTAATGATTCATATAAATCACTTAATGGTAAATGCCCCAACAAAATCCAACGAGTAACTAATAATCCTGTTATGCAGAAAAAAGCAGCTATCATCCCCTTTTCGGATGAATCATATAGTCCTACGATTTCATCGACAAATAAAGTTATCAAATGAATTGTAATTACAATTAAAATGATCGAAAAGGATATATGAGTTAATATATGCTCTAAAGTTGAAAATATCATAAAATTTTTTAAAAAGGGCCTCAATTATAGGAATTGAAATAGGGAATTGAATTCATTATAGGGCTTACTCTTTTAGAAAAAGCCATGCCGCCACTCGGACTCGAACCGAGATGCTCTAGCACTGCTTCCTAAGAGCAGCGTGTCTACCGATTTCACCATAGCGGCTTATTCGAAATCATAATAACCTATTTTTAGTCAATCGTCGAGATTCAGGGGGTTAATTCAATATTTTTTTTGAAACATTAAAATTGATGACTAAAAATTTGTTTCAAAATTAGGCATTTAATCTAAAGGGTTTCGTTAATAATATTAATTGTTGTTATAATCTTATCATTTTGTTTAGTATTTATTTTAGGGTATCCATTTTTAAACTTAACTAACAACGGGGTTTTTCGTTTCGTAGTTTATTACTTTATGTTATGGTCTCCTGAAAATAAAACGGAACATTTGTAACTACATAATTTTGACTTCAATCCATGGATAGAACTAAAAAGAAATTTAGTATCGAATCAAGTCGATGGGGAGGGTAAGAATCCCCATCGTGAAAAACATAAAACATACCAAAACAAAAGGTGAACCATTGTGCTTGCGTTTATTCTTTTTTCAAACAAAAGAATACCATTCATTTTTTGAATTCAGTAGAAAACCGAATTCTTATTTTTCCTAAAAAATAACAAAGTAAAACGAATTCCATTTTATATTGTTATTGAGCAGGTTAAAATATTAGAGAATGGAAATAATTTTTTTTTTAATAAAAAAAACTTATAAATAAATTATAACAAAAGTTTAGACTATTTTTTGAATTAGACCGATTGACATTATTTAGTCTATTGGTTGATTATTTATTTGTCACACAAAAAAAACTTTTTGAGCTACCGGTAGAAAGAGATTTTGCTAACGAAAAAGCTTTTAATGCTGCCCAATACCCTTTCCTTTTCCAAATATTTTTACGAATACGTTTTTTTGAACTCGAGGTGCGCTTTTTTGGAACTGCCATTTAAAAATGATAATTGGTTCATAAGTTGGATGTGAAAGACATTTATTGTTCAAAATCAATTGTTCTTTACTATATCTCTATCTCTAGCTAGCTATTTTCTAAATTCCCCAAGGCGTATGGAAAAATTGTCTAAAATATTACTAAGAACAATAAGATCCACTATGCCAAAGCGAATAGATTGAAGTGAAGTTGATAAAAAATACCAAAAAATGGGGGCGATTCTTTGCTTTCTATTTTTGCCATGTTACAGTCTTACATGTAATAAAATACATTGAAAGGTTTAAAAATTCAGTCCCTCTCCTTCTAAAAAAAACTGTAATAATTTTTCTTTTTCTATTATATTAATTTCTATTATATTAATAAAATTGGTCAAGTTCGAAGAAAGAGTACACTTAATTGAAATTTTCAAACTCGAATGAGCATAAGCCTCGTAGTTACTTGAATATACAAAATATTTTCAAAAAACCATTTTTTTGCCCCTCCGTTTTTATTTTCTATAAAAAAAAGGTGTGGAGCATTTCCTACAAATAGTTTTTATTACAATTGTAATGGAAGACAATCAATTTGTTCTAAAAAAATTCGTTAATGATTGAGAATAACCAGATAAAACTGCAATAAATAATAAATAGATTTTGCTTTATGGCAAATAGGTTTTATGAGTCAAGTTATGGGCCCTATGATTCATAAAACCTATTAAATACTTTTTTGCTGTCATTATTTATCCTTGCTCTATAGATATAAACAAATTATTGTAATACGTAATAATTAGAATTAGATCAAAATTTCAATTTTTTGTTTTTATCTTCATAAAATTTTACTTAATAGTTTTAATTTCATATTAACCATTCAATATTAATAATAAACTAATAATAAACAAAGTACATATTTATTTTTCACTCGTAACTTGTTCATATTATTTGACTAACCCTAACCCTTCATCTTCATTTGAAATATTTGAAGTAGTTTGGAAAGATTCCGAATAATTAAGGCTGGAAAATGCTATTTAAGTTTTATTTTATATATCTTAATTTTTTTTATTAATCGACCGTTTTCAAAAGAAAAGAAATAAGAACTGGTGAATCAGAAACAATTAATTAAGATAATTTTTTTTTATGGAATATACATATCAATATTCATGGATCATACCGTTCATTCCACTTCCAGTTCCTATATTAATAGGAGCGGGACTTCTACTTTTTCCGACCGCAACTAAAAACCTTCGCCGTATGTGGGCTTTTCTGAGTATTGTATTATTAGGTATAGTTATGCTTTTTTCAGCCCATTTCCTTATTCAACAACTAAATAATAATTCGGTCTATCAATCTGTATGGTCTTGGACCATCCATAATGATTTTTCGTTAGAGTTTGGATGCTTGGTTGATCCACTTACTTCTATTATGTCAATATTAATCACTAGTGTTGGGATTATGGTTCTTATTTATAGTGACAATTATATGTCTCATGATCGAGGATATGTGAGATTTTTTGCTTATATGAGTTTTTCCAATACTTCAATGTTGGGATTAGTTACTAGTTCGAATTTAATACAAATTTATATTTTTTGGGAATTAGTTGGAATGTGTTCTTATCTCTTAATAGGTTTTTGGTTCACTCGACCCAGTGCGGCGAATGCTTGTCAAAAAGCATTTGTAACTAATCGTGTTGGGGATTTGGGGTTATTATTAGGAATTTTAGGTTTTTATTGGATAACAGGTAGTTTTGAATTTCGGGATTTGTTTGAAATATTCAATAACTCGGTTTCTAATAATGTTTATAATAATGAAGTTAATCCTTTATTTGTTACCTTATGTACTTTCCTATTATTTGCTGGCGCAGTTGCTAAATCGGCCCAATTTCCCCTTCATGTCTGGTTACCCGATGCCATGGAAGGGCCTACCCCTATTTCGGCTCTTATACATGCTGCTACGATGGTAGCAGCAGGAATTTTTCTTGTAGCTCGGCTTCTTCCTCTTTTCATAGTTATACCTTACATATTAAACCTAATATCTTTGATAGGTATAATAACATTATTTTTAGGAGCTACTTTAGCTCTTGCTCAAAAAGATATTAAGAGAGGTTTAGCTTATTCTACAATGTCTCAATTGGGTTATATGATGTTAGCTTTA